GTCTCTGCACCTATCCTATTTTTTTTATTATCGCTTTCTGAACCCTTGTTTCTTTTGATAAAATATAAAACCAGATTTGGCTCAGGATTGCCCATTTTTAATTCCAGGGTTTCTCTGAATTTGAAAGTTATCGCTCGGTAGGTTTCCATACCAAGGCTCAATCCAATTATTAAGTCCGTAGCGTCTACCAATTTCGCCATATCCCCTTATTATGTTTTGTAATTAGGATATTATTATCCTAACGTTTTACTTTTTCTTTCAGTTATATTATGATGGGACTATTGAATTCATCAATTCAATATGGATAGATACATATTCTATATATATAGATACTATATATAGTATATTATATACTATTATAATATTCTAATTATATAGTATCCTTATCCCTATATAGTATAAGTCTACGTATATATATATATATTATATATATATATTTTCCCGATATATATCGGCTTTAGCACGCAATTTTGGATACTTGAAGGGTCGATTCTTTTGTTTTCATCTTAGTTCTTATCTTTCCGAACGAAAACTAACTAAAAGGAAATAGAATTACTCTTATATTGAATAATTTAATAGCCATAACGAATCTAATGGTTATAACTAATAATTCCTTTTTGAATTCAAATTGAATTTGAATTCAAAAAAATCTTACTAGCTAATTAAAATATTGATTATTGATAATCATATATTTGATAAGATAAATGGATCAAATTATATATTGCTATATTGATATATTAATTGTTATCTGAAGAGTTAATAGCTAAGATTCCAGTAGTTTACTAAATTCCTATGTGTGTAGAATTTATGTTATGCGAGCCCGCTTAGCTCAGAGGTTAGAGCATCGCATTTGTAATGCGGTGGTCATCGGTTCGACTCCGATAGCTGGCTTTTCTCCATCTGTTTGATTTGTCTTTTTTCCATAGTTGATAATGTGAAATCAAAGAAATTGAAAAGGCTTCTTCTACTTTTCTCAAAGAGCACCCTTCTATTATCTCATAAGAACTTCCAATTATAAAAAAAATGGGAGGAGTTTAATTTATGTAGACCAAATCAATCAAGAAAAGAACTCTTACTTTATTTTTATATTCTTTTTATTTTAATATAATATTATTTAAGATTTTTTAGTATTTAATAGTCTTAAATTAATTAAGTTTTATATTCTATAAAATTTAATATTTAATATTAATACAATAAAGTATATATATTAATATATTAAGGCCGGGATATTGATATAATTTATATCAATTAGTCTTTCGAATTATTCTTTGTAGTACAATATTTCAATAAATTTCGATTAATTTCAATTATATTTTTCATTTTTCTATTTATCATTTAGTTTAGTTTAATTTCATTTAGGTTTATGCAACTTCATAAGGAGTCTTTATGTCGCGTTACAGAGGGCCTCGTTTCAAAAAAATACGTCGTCTGGGGGCTTTACCGGGACTAACTACTAAAAATCCTAAAGCTGGAAACGATCTTAGAAACCAATTACGCCTCGGTAAAAAATCTCAATATCGTATTCGTTTAGAAGAAAAACAAAAATTGCGCTTTCATTATGGTCTTACAGAACAACAATTACTTAAATACGTTCATATCGCCGGAAAAGCAAAAGGGTCAACAGGTCAAGTTTTACTACAATTGCTGGAAATGCGGTTGGATAACATCCTTTTTCGATTAGGTATAGCTTCAACTATTCCTCAAGCCCGCCAAGTGGTTAACCATAGACATATTTTAGTTAATGGTGGTATAGTAGATATACCAAGTTATCGCTGCAAACCCCGCGATATTATTACAGTGAGAGATGAACAAAAATCTAAGTCTCTGGTTCAAAATTATCTTGATTCATCCTCCCATGAGGAATTGCCAAAACATTTGACTCTTCACCCATTCCAATATAAAGGATCAGTCAATGAAATACTAGATAGTAAATGGGTCGATTTGAAAATAAATGAATTGCTAGTTGTAGAATATTATTCTCGTCAGACTTAAACCTAACTAAAATTAAGAAGGATTCGGACAATTTTGCCCTCCCTTTACACCCATATAAAGAGTCTCGAGGTAAAGGATTTTATCTGAATATTTTTTTCCCATTCATGTATCATAGATTGATAGGGAGATTTTAGTTCCTTGTCCATTCTTTCTAGTTTTTTACATATTACAGAAATTGGGATTAGGAATAGCGAAACCACATCAAAGAAAGCCCTAACTGTTGGAAGAAAGGTGTCCATTGTTATTTGATTTACGATATTGCGGTCAATAACATTGTTGAATTAGGTGAAGGGTACGGAAAGAGAGGGATTCGAACCCTCGGTAAACAAAAGCCTACATAGCAGTTCCAATGCTACGCCTTGAACCGCTCGGCCATCTCTCCTACATAATGATAAAGTTTAATAAATCGAGTGAATAGTGATTCATATTAGGTTTTTGGATAAAAGCGTACACTCTATTTTAACTAAAAAAAAAAATAGAAAAACCTTGTCAAACCCTTAGTCGAAGCTGGAGAGATTAGAGAATTTTGTGAGACAAACTGTTAAAAACAATAAATAAAGCTATCTATTCATGTTTATGAAGATGTTACTCCCGATTTTCTTTTCGAATTTTTATACCGGATTAAATCACTTAATTGGAACAACTCCACTGATTGATCATTTTTTTTAGACTATCTTTAATGACTACCTTTAGACCATTATTCTATTTTCATACATCATAGAGCGATTATTCGATTCTTTCTCCTCTTTGGATCATAATCATAATTTAATCAAAACTTCTCGAATTATCCTACAGATTAGAATAAATTTGTTGATTCTTCAACTTTGATGAAATCGGAATATTTTCCAATATTCTTAATACTACTATATTTACATTTGAATGAAATCTAATCGTCTTCAAATATTTATTATTTTTTATTGATTCCTGCAAAAAAGAAACTATTTGAGTAGAAGTTTCATTTTAATGAGTCTGTTTTTATGTTATTTCGTACTGTCAAATTCCGCTGGTTGTGGGATTATTTTCTCACGAAGGTAATTAAAAGAAATTATAGAATGAATTTCTGTCTATGTCTAGATCTCGAATAAATGGAAATTTTATTGATAAGACCTTTTCGATTGTAGCCAATATCTTATTACGAATAATTCCGACAACTTCGGGCGAGAAAGAGGCATTCGCCTATTACAGAGATGGTGCGATTTGATTCTTTTTTATTTAGTTATTTTCTACTTTTCTTTCATTTTTATAATTTCATTTTAATGAAATTATTTATATTTTTTAACGTTCTTAGGAGAAAGTTGGATTATAATTATATTATTCGGGATAGAAAGAAAAAAATTATTTCAAATAATTTTACGCTTGTTGAAGGTGAAGTTTGTAAATAAAGCAAGCCCTTCTGTCGTGTATCCCAGATTAATGCAACCTCAAATGCTTCAATTGTTGATTATAGAGTATTGAGCGAAAGGTTACACCTATGGTTGTGTTAGGTCAAACCTACTCCACTAGTACCAATAGGAGGCATAGAGGAAGAGGCACTACTACTCGGAATCAACAACAGGAAAACTTTGTTATAAATTATCCCTTTTTCTTATCAGGATCGGTACTAACAAGAATGGTTGGGACAACAAGCACCCATCTCGTTCGTGTTTTGGATACCCGTATAACCATCGAAAACTGTTGAAGTGACTAATTCCTGAAAATTAAGCGGCGTTTAAGACAAATAAATTGCTGGAGTTACCCCTTATTTTATCTAGTATCAACATACTTGATTTAAGGAAAGAGCTTTTACAAAAGGGTTGGTTAGAGATTTCTTGTAAAAACACCAGCCCCACTCAGTTTATAATGAGAATATTTCAATCTTTTTTTATTCCATGTATTAGTCTCTCATTATGTACATAAAGGAGGAGCCGTATGAGATGAAAATCTCATGTACGGTTCTGAAACGGAGATTTTTTGAATCGAATGACGACCGTAACGGATGTCGGCTCAATCCGAAGGAAATTATGCGGAAGCTTTACAGAATTATTATGAAGCTATGCGACTAGAAATTGATCCCTATGATCGAAGTTATATACTTTATAACATAGGCCTTATCCACACAAGAAACGGAGAACATACAAAAGCTTTGGAATATTATTTTCGTGCACTAGAGCGAAACCCATTTTTACCACAAGCCTTTAATAATATGGCCGTAATCTGTCATTACGTGCGACTATCTCCACTATAGAAATAAAAGGGGAAAAAAGAGCAAATTTCTTAATAAATACTAGAAAAAAAATAGGCTTTCTACATATGTATCGTCCAAAACAACGATTTTTATCAGCTGTAGCAAAGAAATAAACTTCATAAAATTTGAAGTATGAATATGAAGAAATAGGGATGCCTAGATACTTTATTCGATGGATAAAAGATCTAATTGATAGAGGAAGCACCGTAAAGATCAATTCGCGAGGTTTTGGGCCGATACAATAAGAACTGCTTATTTATGCCATGATATGAAATAAAAGTTAGGAATCAACTTATGTAATATAGTTGATCCCCTAAGGTATTGAGCAGCGGTGTAGCATCAGATCCCAAAGATAGTAAGCCTTTTCCTTCTTATAAAGGAAAGTCTTTTTCAAGGATTCTATAATAAATATATAAATTTATATATTAAACCGAGATAGTTACCTTTTTAGAAAATACTAATGATTGCCTCTACTTTATTTTATGAAGGCAGGAGAAAAGATAAAACTGATTAAATTAGTAAGCAAAATTCACGTTTGAAACTCATAACCTCTTTTTCTTTTGGTTAACTCGAGAGAAAAAATGGGATAGATCCATGAGAAATCTCATTCAATTAAATATGATTAAATATGGTAGATTAAAAAAAAAGGACACCAAAAGAACTTGACCGTTGAGCCGTATGAGGTCGGAAACTCTCAAGTACGGTTCTAAGGGAAGGAATTTACCCCCTATTCCGACCGGGGAGAACAGGCCATTCGACAAGGAGATTCTGAAATTGCGGAGGC